CGATTACGATATATAAGGACCGCTACTGCAAGCAGTACTACTACACCTTTGATCGTGAAATATCGATTGTTTGTTGAACCCTGTGAATCGCGTGAAAGTAGGATACTCCAAATTCGGGGGTCAAAGAGTTTCATAAAACGTTCTTGGTGGAAAAAAATGTGAGTGAAAGATCCCACGGAATCGAATTTGGTCCACGAATCTAAGAAATAGTGAGAATTCTTGATCTCTCTCAATATCTCTCTCAATTCGAAGATCCAGGATTTTAATGGATGTCGTTTCACTGCTTCCTGCTTCATTGATTCCTCCTAAGGATTTCATTTAAATTGGAATTTGGTTATTCACGATGTACGACGATCCCCGTTACGCATCCATGGCTGAATGGTTAAAGCGCCCAACTCATAATTGGCAAATTCGTAGGTTCAATTCCTGCTGGATGCACGCCAACGGGAACGTTCAATACGTCTATTGGAATTGGCTCTGTATCAATGAAATCTCATCATCCATACATAACGAATTGGTATGGTATATTCATACCATAACATATGAACAGTAAGAAATAGAATTCTTATCGATACTGGAACTCATAGGGAAGAAAATGGATTTATGGATGGAATCAAATATGCAGTATTTACAGACAAAAGTATTCGGTTATTGGGGAACAATCAATATACTTCTAATGTCGAATCAGGATCAACTAGGACAGAAATAAAGCATTGGGTCGAACTCTTCTTTGGTGTCAAGGTAATAGCTATGAATAGTCATCGACTCCCGGGAAAGGGTAGAAGAATGGGACCCATTATGGGACATACAATGCATTACAGACGTATGATCATTACGCTTCAACCGGGTTATTCTATTCCACCTCTTAGAAAGAAAAGAACTTAAATCAAAATACTTAATAACACGGCGATACATTTATACAAAACTTCTACCCCGAGCACACGCAATGGAGCCGTCGGCAGTCAAGTGAAATCCAATCCACGAAATAATTTGATCTATGGACAGCGTCGTTGTGGTAAAGGTCGTAATGCCAGAGGAATCATTACCGCAAGGCATATAGGGGGAGGTCATAAGCGTCTATACCGTAAAATCGATTTTCGACGGAATGAAAAAGACATATCTGGTAGAATCGTAACCGTAGAATACGACCCTAATCGAAATGCATATATTTGTCTCATACACTATGGGGATGGTGAGAAGAGATATATTTTACATCCCAGAGGGGCTATCATTGGAGATACCATTGTTTCTGGTACAGAAGTTCCTATCTCAATGGGAAATGCCCTACCTTTGAGTGCGGTTTGAACCATTGATTTACGTAATTGGAAGTAACCAATTAGGTTTACAACGAAACCTAGAAATCGATCACTGATCCAATTTGAGTACCTCTACGGGATAGACCTCAACAGAAAACTGAAGAGTAATGGCAGCAAGTGATTGAGTTCAGTAGTTCCTCATATAAAATTATTGACTCTAGAGATATAGTAATATGGAGAAGACAAAATTGTTTGAAGCACCGATAGAGCCGGAAGCGCCCCTTGTTTCAAAGAGAGGAGGACGGGTTATTCACATTTCATTTGATGGTCAGAGGCGAATTGAAAGCTAAGCAGTGGTAATTCTACCCCCCCGGGAAAAATAGAGATGTCTCCTACGTTACCCGTAATATGTGGAAGTATCGACGTAATTTCATAAAGTCATTCGGTCTGAATGCTACATGAAGAACATAAGCCAGATGAAGGAACGGGGAGACCTAGGATGTAGAAGATCATAACATGAGTGATTCGGCAGATTTGGATTCCTATATATCCACTCGTGTGGTATTTCATCATACGATTCATATGAGATCCATCTGTCTAGATATCATCATATACATCCAGAAAGCCGTATGCTTTGGAAGAAGCTTGTACAGTTTGGGAAGGGATTTTGATTGATCAAAAAGAAGAATCTACTTCAACCGATATGCCCTTAGGCACGGCCATACATAACATAGAAATCACACTTGGAAAGGGTGGACAATTAGCGAGAGCAGCGGGTGCTGTAGCGAAACTGATTGCAAAAGAGGGTAAATCGGCCACATTAAAATTACCATCTGGGGAGGTCCGTTTGATATCCAAAAACTGCTCAGCAACAGTCGGACAAGTGGGTAATGTTGGGGTGAACCAGAAAAGTTTGGGTAGAGCCGGATCTAAGTGTTGGCTAGGTAAGCGTCCTGTAGTAAGAGGAGTAGTTATGAACCCTGTAGACCATCCCCATGGGGGTGGCGAAGGGAGGGCCCCAATTGGTAGAAAAAAACCCGCAACCCCTTGGGGTTATCCTGCGCTTGGAAGAAGAAGTAGAAAAAGGAATAAATATAGTGATAGTTTGATTCTTCGTCGCCGTAGTAAATAGGAGAATATTGAAAATAGAATATGTTTCCTCATCTTTACAAAAAAAAGGAGTAATTAGCTGTGACACGTTCACTAAAAAAAAATCCTTTTGTAGCTAATCATTTATTGATAAAAATTGCGAAGCTCAACACGAGGGCAGAAAAAGATACAATCGTAACTTGGTCCCGGGCATCTACCATTATACCCACAATGATCGGCCATACAATTGCTATTCATAATGGAAAGGAACATTTGCCTATTTATATAACAGATCGTATGGTAGGTCACAAATTGGGAGAATTTGCACCTACTCTGAATTTCCGGGGGCATGCGAGAAACGATAATAAATCTCGTCGTTAATATATTAATTAATAAAGTGGATACGGGTGCTCATCGTTTATTGGTGGGAGGTGAACCTTATGATAAAGAGTGACCCAGATGTAGAAGTATACGCTTTAGGTCAACATATACGTATGTCTGCTCATAAAGCGCGAAGAGTAATTGATCAGATTCGTGGGCGTCCCTACGAGGAAACACTTATGATACTAGAACTCATGCCTTATCGAGCGTGTTATCCCATTTTAAAATTAGTTTATTCTGCAGCAGCAAATGCTAGTCACAATATGGGATTCAACGAAACGGCTTTAATCATTAGTCAAGCTGAAGTTAATGAAGGTACTAGCATGAAAAAGTTAAAACCCCGAGCCCGAGGACGTAGTTATCCGATAAAAAGACCCACCTGTCATATAACTATTGTATTGCAAGATACATCTAAAGATAAAAACTATTTCATATGGTTAAGAAAATATGGATGGGTATATAAAGATAAGTATACAGATGTCATAGAGAGGTATCTATATATGATGGATCATATGCTATATCGTAACAGAATGACGTGGGCTAATAGAGAAATGATATGGACTTATAGAGATAGCGAGGTGCTATGGGACAAAAAATAAATCCACTCGGTTTCCGACTTGGTACAACCCAAAGTCATCATTCTGTTTGGTTTGCACAACCAAAAAGTTATTCCGAGGGTCTCCAGGAAGATCAAAAAATACAGGATTGTATCAAGAATTATGTACAAAAAAATAGGAAAATATCCTCGGGTGCCGAGGGAATTGCACGCATAAAGATTCAAAAAAGAATCGATCTGATCCAGGTCATAATATATATGGGATTCCCAAAATTGTTCATAGAGGGCAGCCCGCGAGGAATTGAAGAATTACAGAGCAATGCACAAAAAGAATTTCATTCTGTGAACCAAAAACTTAACATTGCTATCACAAGAGTTGAAAAACCGTATGGACAACCTAATATTCTTGCAGAATTTATAGCCGAACAATTAAAGAATAGAGTTTCGTTTCGAAAGGCAATGAAAAAAGCTATTGAATTAACTGAAAAAGCAGATACAAAGGGAATTCAAGTACAAATTGCAGGGCGTATCGACGGAAAGGAAATAGCACGTGTCGAATGGATCAGAGAAGGTAGGGTTCCCCTACAAACCATTCGAGCCAAAATTGATTATTGTTCCTATACAGTTCGAACTATCTATGGGGCATTAGGAATCAAAATTTGGATATTTGCAGACGAGGAATAATGGGCCTTTCGTTGTCTTTCTGTTCCATCCATCCGGCAATTGAATAAAAAATCACAAACTCGTTCATTTTTTTCCGTTCAATCAAAAAATGAGAATTTTTTCGAATTCTTAATTCTATAGGGTTGAATAACAATTCGATTGACTCCATCTCCATATAATTGCTATGCTTAGTGTGTGACTCGTTGGTTTTTTATTTAGAGTTAGGTTAGGATTAAAAAACAAAGGGCCATCCCCTAGTATGAACTAATAACTATATAACTAATAACCAGCTCATTGCTTCGTATTATCTGGATCCAAGGAACCAGTCGCTATATGATGTATTGATCATATTGTTGTAGCAACTGAAGCATTTTTTTTTACATAAAAGAAAAATCAATCTATAAGGTTGTGAAGCAAAAACAAAGGGATATGGATAAATGGAGGGGTGAGAGAAAGAAAGAAAAAGAATAGCAATGATATATGATTCCAATATGTATGGTCTATGAACTATCTTATAAAAGGCAATGTAATAAAGCATTAATGTATTCGTCCATAATTAATAATTAGATTCGATGAATATGAATACAATTTATACGAAAAATCAAAAAGAATAAAGAGCGCCGAGTCAATAAAGACTGAGAAGATTGATTCAGGAACAAATTTTATTAGGAGCTCCATTGCAGAGTTCGGGCCTAGTCATTAATCGAGAAGCGATGGGAACGACAGAACCTGTGACTGAGGAAGATTCCCTTGAAAACGAATCCTAATGATTCATTGGGTGGGATGGCGGAACGAGCCAAGAACCAATTCATTTATTCTGATAGGTCATGGAACGCCCCTACGAATGAAAGGGATGTTGAAAGAGCAAATATTCGCCCGCGAAAGCCTTACTGGATTGCTAAGTTTTGGGCAATTCAATAAAAATAAATAAAATAAAGGTAAAAATGAGGATTCATTAATTATAAAATTGAATTTCTCATTTTATTTTATTTTATTCCTACGTGTACGTGACAGATTATATCTCAAAAAATTCCATGATTCATTATTCATTCAATTCAAAATCAAAATATATACAATATTATTTAATCGTTTCATTCGCGAGGAGCTGGATGAGAAGAAACTCTCATGTCCAGTTCTGCAGTAGAGATGGCATTGAGAAACAACCATCAACTATAACCCCAAAAGAACCAGATTTCGTAAACAACATAGAGGAAGAATGAAGGGAATATCTTATCGAGGCAATCGAATTTGTTTCGGCGGATACGCCCTTCAGGCACTTGAACCCGCTTGGATCACATCTAGACAAATAGAAGCGGGGCGGCGAGCCATGGCACGATATGCGCGTCGTGGTGGAAAAATATGGGTACGTATATTTCCAGACAAACCTGTTACAGTAAGGCCTACCGAAACACGTATGGGTTCGGGGAAAGGATCTCCCGAATATTGGGTATCCGTCGTTAAACCGGGTCGAATACTTTATGAAATGGGTGGAGTATCAGAAATTGTAGCCAGAGAAGCTATTTCTATAGCTGCGTCCAAAATGCCTATACGAACTCAATTCGTTATTGCGGGATAGGGATATGGAACGAAAGGAAAGGGGCCTTGTGATGAAAAAACCGCAGTTTTTTTATTTCTGGACAAACAATCTTTTTTTCTTCGCCCTTTAGTTAGTTAGCATTGAAAGAAAAAAGAGAAAAATAATAAGAATGATATGATTCAACCTCAGACCTATTTAAATGTAGCGGACAACAGCGGGGCTAGAGAATTAATGTGTATTCGAATCATAGGAGCTAGTAATCGCCGATATGCTCATATTGGTGACGTTATTGTTGCTGTAATCAAAGAAGCAGTTCCCAATATGCCTCTACAAAGATCAGAAGTGATCAGAGCTGTAATTGTACGTACATGTAAAGAACTCAAACGTGACAATGGTATGATAATACAATATGATGACAATGCAGCAGTTGTCATTGATCAAGAAGGAAATCCAAAAGGAACTCGAGTTTTTGGTGCGATCGCTCGGGAATTGAGACAGTTGAATTTTACTAAAATAGTCTCATTAGCTCCTGAGGTATTATAAATAGATTCTAAATAAATACTAATAGATGAAAACATAATAAAACATAAAAAAAGGGAGGTTCATAGTAAGATATCTGAACTGAATTAGATTCCATTAATTAGTAGAATGTATTAGTAGATTGTTTCTCACGCATATACCTTTAATAATTCATGAAAAAAAAAAGAGTAGAGCATGCTGATTATATAAAAACCCGGAGGCACAAATAATTATAGTTCATCATGGGTAGGGACACTATTGCCGAAATAATAACTTCTATACGAAATGCTGACATGGATAAAAAAGGAACGGTTCGAATAGCATCTACAAATATCACTGAAAACATTGTTAAAATACTTCTACGCGAAGGCTTTATCGAAAATGTGAGAAAACATCGAGTAAGCAATAAATATTTCTTGGTTTCAACTCTGCGACATAGAAGGAATAGAAAAGGGCCATATAGAACTGTTTTAAAACGTATCAGCCGACCCGGCCTACGAATCTATTCCAACCATCAACGAATTCCTAGGATTTTAGGAGGAATGGGTATTGTAATTCTTTCGACTTCTCGAGGTATAATGACAGACCGAGAGGCTCGACTAGAAGGAATCGGGGGAGAAATTTTGTTATATATATGGTGATCTTTATGATCTACGAATTGCATCCGTAGGAAAACTTCCTATTTTTTTTTTTGAAAAAAGAGGAAGGGTTGTCTAATATCACTCCTACTCCATGAGTTGATAATTAAAGGGGTTACCTGGAATGAAAGAACAAAAATGGATTCATGAAGGTTTAATTACTGAATCACTTTCCAATGGTATGTTTCGGGTTCGTAGTGACTTTTCAACATTCCTCTCGTTCGGATACAATCGGAGGTTAAAAATTTCAAGAGACTTATTTTCTTTTCTTCGAAGGAGTAGATTCAAAATGAAAATTAAGGAGTAACAAAACAAATATGAAAATTAGGGCGTCCATTCGTAAAATTTGTGAAAAATGTCGCCTGATCCGCAGGCGGGGACGAATTATAGTAATTTGTTTCAACCCGAGGCATAAACAGAGACAGGGATAATTTTTTTCTTAAAAGAAACTCTCCAAAAGACTCAAAACAAAAATAAGGGACCCATTTTGACATGAAAATAATATATCCGTATATTTATGACTCATATTTAGGAGATGATAAAATATGACAAAAACCATAACAAGAATTGGCTCACGTAGGAATGGGCGCATTAGTTCACGTAAGAATGGACGTCGAATACCAAAAGGGGTTATTCATGTTCAAGCAAGTTTCAACAATACCATTGTAACAATCACAGATATACGGGGTCGGGTTGTTTCTTGGTCCTCCGCCGGTACTTGCGGCTTCAAGGGCACAAGAAGAGGGACGCCGTTTGCTGCCCAAACCGCAGCCGCAAACGCTATTCGTACAGTAGTAGATCAGGGTATGCAACGAGCAGAAGTTATGATAAAGGGTCCTGGTCTTGGAAGAGATGCAGCAT